CCAAAGCGAGGTCTTCGTCCCCTGTTGATAGGGCCAGGGTCTGACTCGCCTTGAGGTCTGGGACAGAGCAGGTGGGACGGCTTTCCGGTACTAGTCCAAGCCAGGAAGAGAGGGAAATGGGCTACTCACGAAGGAGACGAACGCAGTGATTGAGCGTAGCCGTCTTCGTCGTAGCGATTGAAAGTATTGAGGAGTGGGACTGCGTGTCTTCCCCTATTCTCTAACTCCGCTCAAGTGTTCGTCCGCAGTTGTTGCCAATTGTATTGAATTCAGTGAGTCCCTTCGTGCTCTTGACTACAAGACCAAGAAAGGCAAGTAATCGTCCGCCCCTCCCTGCTTTGATTGGTTTTCGGTATTTGGACAAAAGTATCTACTTTCCCGTTCCTTTCTCTGATTGGTAACCCTTCTTAGACCTGTGAACTGGGTCTTATTAAATTAGACCGGTTGCAGTTGAATCGTAATCCTACTTTACAAAAGGAGAGAATAGACCCCCTTTACGGATCTCGGACTGCCGTTCAAGAGCAGAAGAAGCCGCAAAAACATAAAATGCTGCTGAAGCCGCTTTCGGACCAGCAAGACCAACCTGCTATTAAGCTGACTTACGCGCTACGCGCAGAAAGCAACTCGGGAGAAAGCGATTAAAAGAAGATGAACTAAAGCTGAATACTAATCCTTTACAGGAAAGTGACTCACTTCCTTCACTCCGTTCGTCTACCCGCGTGTGGGATTACTGCAGGGAGGGAAGCGTAAGGAGACTCGACTTTGTCAAGTAGCGCCTTGGGTGCTTCCCTGGCTTGTAGACCGCTAACTGGATTAGATTTAGAAGGGGAATGCTACTTGTAGGAGCAACCTTCCGCCTTCTCTTTATTTTATGACAGTTCGTTGCCAGCTCGAGTTTGTCAGTGAGGATCAGGGAGATGTATAATCAACCTTCTTGTCTGATCTCTTCCTCTCCTTTTGTTGTGAGGCTTACTTTCGAAGTTCTGCTCGTGTAGCTCTCCTTTACTCCTTATGTCGGGAGTCGGGAGTAAGTTATTTAATACTCCAGAGGCTACAGATGCTTTCGCTCTCTCCAGGCAGAGATTTCTTCTTTATAGTCCTGAGAGTTGGGAGCTCTACCTTGGGTAGCCGTTTACTCGACAGATCGATGGAGTGGTACGGGTGCCGATTGATCCTCCTACTCATATGACTGGACTTTTTAGGTCGCTGCTATGGATGATCAACCTCTTGAGGAGAGACTTCAGGCAGCGGATATGGATTACCTTACTTGGTTCAGGAGCATCCCCATTGGCTTCATTGTGGATGTCACCCCTGTCCTTGTTGGTATGATGGTCGGTGGCAAGGTACTTGACCACTGGCCGGTAAATCTGCTTTCCCTTGATGTATTCCTTGATAGAATCTTGCTGAACTTTGTTTTACCTTGCAGCATCACATAGGCTCCGATCAGGTTTTGATCACCAGGACAGAGCAGTCTCGGATGCAGGAGTTGATAGCCAGTCAGCAGCAGGAGATCCAGGCGCTGAGGGCTCAGATAGTGAGTTCGTTCTACTATTTACCGTAGATGACTTGTCTTCCTTTGAGACTGAGAGTGATTCCTAGAGAGATCGATGCTTCCTTTCGGGTGTAGCCAGTTGTGGGACCCAGGGCTGGAGCTGACGATGATGATGAGGACGACGAGGATGACTGATCCCATTCTTTTCTTTTTGTTTTCCTGCACACTGTTGTTAGTGCATATACATGTATATTCGTTTGGGCCTGTAAACTTAAACCTTCGTAGTTTATTCTTTTTGTTATTGATGTGATTATGGAGTATGGCGAGCACTTATGTTGCTCGGGTCTTGGTATGAAGAGTGCAATGTGCACTGAAAGATTTGGTGGCTGTGTTAGCCTGATGTTGATTCTTGGTATTAGTTTAACATAATGACTTCTGTTCTACCACCAGGGGAGGCTGCGTCAGTGGCTACTAACTTGGCTAATGCGTCTGCCTTGTCGTTCTTTCTCCTTTGTCTTTGTACGTGGCAGAATTCGAGTAGCCTCGAACTGTTTCATGAGCTCCATAGTCATGGCGTGGTAGGGCATTCATTCTGGTTTTCGTACTTCATATGTACCCTAGAACTGGCGAATGATTAACTGCGAATCCCCATAGATCGTGTGAAGACCTTTATAAAAATTTGTAAGGCTACCAGGAGGCCGGCAATGAGCGCTTCGTATTCAGCTTCATTGTTTGAACAGCCTTTCAGTAACGCAAAAGAAAAATGGGCTCGCAGAGCGATAGATTATAAGATAATCATTGGGCATTGACACTAGAATAGATTTTTAATGACTTTATAGAGTCCTAAGGGTAGTCTCAAAGATAAGGGATTCCTCTCTCGGATCAAGATTTGGGTTCTTTAGGCCGACTTGAAAGATTTGTGTCGAAGGGCGTTCCACACAGGCAGACGATTCGTGAACATCTGATTGTTTAGCCAATGAAGGATTTCGCGCCACAATCGTTGAAGCCGAGTACCACCCCATCCATAGATATGGAATTACTTGGGTTCCCTTCTCCTGCAACTGACATCCAATGAAAGGGACTCGAATGCAATGAACCGGCAGGGAATTACTGGACTGAAATGAACCGACAGTAAAGCGAATTACTGAAAGAAGAAGGGCTTGCTCGGTGACCAGTTGCAATGAGAAGCTGCAACCGAATAAATGAAATACGTGCATTAAGATACGAAGGTTTTGATTCCACAACAACGAAAGCACTTTTTCACTCGTGCATCTACTAGGAGATTTCACTTGGAAAATCTTCCATACTAATGGAACCTGGGACAGGAAAGAACGCGGGGCTTGAAAATGGTAACCGAAGTGAAGTACTGTTCTCAAATCTTGAAACTGCAAATACAAAGGAGGTATGGCTGAGCGGCTGAGTGGCATTGGCTCGAAGGGAAGGGCAGCTGCTATTCTTCCTGCAGCTCCTGCATCTAAAGCAACTGGTGCAGATGGCGCGGCTTACGCTTAAGGTTGCGCGTCTTTCTTCGTGGATCACAGACGTGGATCCAAAAGTATGCCATTTTTACTAGAAAAAAAGGTGGAATTTGAGTGGAATTTTCGTAAAACACCTTTTATCAGTAAAAAACTATGTCATTTTCATTCCATCTCCTCTTCTAAGCCGAACGGCGTAAAGAAAGAAAAGAAAGGAACGCTCGGGCGGCGAATACGCTATTCTATTTGCAAAAGACTATGGGTAAAGAAAGAAAGAACAAAGGAAGCCGCTTAGGGATTCCATTGAAGAAAGAAAGTTCCGCTCTTAGAGGGAATACCAAGCAGTTCATCCGACGCTTCTTCATATGAATATGAGGATTCTACTTTCAAGGTTGTGCGCGGACAGCACAGAACGTCATCCACAGGACACTCTCGATTTTGAAATCTCATAAGAGATGAAAAAAGTCTTCCCCGAATGACGAATGCGAGATAACAGAGTAATTCCCGCCCAAAAATGCCTTTATTAAATTAAGGCCGGTCCCCGAGCCTGCTTTGGATCCGTCTAAACCCCAGCGGAATCGGGATCAGTAGACAAAAGTCAAAAGTGACGGACGAGCCGGAGTTCTCCAAATGATTCTGAGTTGGGGGAATGTCTACTCCTTGTGGTCCCCTGAGGGAGATTTACACGATCACGACTTAGCGTAGAGTCCAAAAGCGCCAATGCCTAAGACGACTTTTCGAAGCTTTCTGTGGTAGTAGAAAGACACTCACTTTCGTACTTGTTCGGGACAATCTGTTCCTTTCTTTACCCGTCTTGTGAAATAGAACAACAAGGGAACCAGGGGGATTCAATATCTTCTTCGTACCGACGAACGGGGAACTTCCAACGTGAACTGAACGCAAGTCTTCTTTCAGCATGAAATACACCAGCATGTTGCCAAAGTAAGAGAGAGAGAAAGCCGTATCGAAGCCGACAGAAAGGAAAGGGCCATATAGAATCCTATTCCTTACAAAATCCTTATTGGAAGGGCATCATGGTCGATTCTATTATATTATATAGGGCATGGTTGCAACCAAGACAAGAAAGAGCAGGCGATTCAATATCTTCTGAACGAAAGCCTGAAGAAGCACGAGCTGGCTTGCCTTCGCTTAGGAAAAGTAAGCTTATTTGTGGAACGAGACCAGGATATTATCTATCTTCCCCTCTTGGTTATGCCATTTTGGGCTTTGCGCTTCTAGAATGTATTGCATTCGAAAGGCCTGGTTAGAGGAATAGGTGCCTCCTCATCCGTCATGAAATGGTTGGAAGAGAGATTAGTAGCTCATGCGTTCCAAGGGAAAGATGTTCTTTCTAAGTTGTGAAATGAATTGGTGCCTGAGCTGCTCTAATTGCTTCAGCAGGAGTTGGTATCGGTATAGTTTTCCTTCGAAGTTACTCTATTCATTCTGTGTCTAGAAATCCGTCATTGGCTAAACAATCATAAGATGAAATTGGAAATGTCAATCCGCTACGAAAGCGTGGTCTAAAACCCGAGGGAAGCATCCGCTATAGTGCGACCTTTTACCAAGGGTAGCTCCGTCAGTGTGACTTTGTACAGAAAGATCTCCAATAGAGAAAGAGGTGTCTGGTGATCAATAGAGGAATAGGTGTCTGTTGATGGATCGGTGATGGGGAAAGATCTCCAATAGGGAAGTTGTATCGTAAATAGAGAAGTTGTGATGTCCTGTGAAGGAAATGTGGTAAATAGAGATCTGTTGATCGTTGATGTGGAAATATCATAAGTAGAGTTGTCTGTTGATCGTTGATGGTTGCTCGGTAGAATTGCTTCTAGTAAGGAACGAGTTGATCGATCGAACAAACCACAAAAAGCGTTACCAAAAAGAGATGACGATGTGATTGTTTTCGGATTTGTCTTAGTGATAGCGGATCAAAATCGTTGAGCGGTCAAAATCGTTGTATCGTTAACAAACGAAAGTGTATCCGCTTTTTGTGATAGTGGAGCGAAAGAATAGTTCCGCGAAATCTTTGTATCTATTGATCTTTGTTGAGATTGTGTTGGTCTTCCGTGTACCTGAGTACAAGATCGAAAAGAATCGACCCATGCCCAAAGACTCCCATGCCTTTCTTAGCTAAGGAAAATCTTTCTTTCTGTGATCTTCACGTACAGCTTCTTTTCCTGCTACACCCGGATGTCTATACATGTTCGGGAGACCTCTTTCTTTGTGCTTTCTTCTCAACGAACTCGGTTCCGTCTTCCGTTCAGTCGCCCCTCTCGTCAGGGGCTTATGCACTCCACGACTTTCCCAAGCCCGGTGAAGAAATGAAAAAAATAGGATGAAGATAGAACATGTTCGGTGCCTCGCCCTTGTCTCCTTCGCCGGAGACTGCAAATGATACGCTACTAAGGACCTATACATCCCGCAGAAATCACGCATGGCTCAAGTCCTCTCTCTTTCTTGATGTTCCATCCGCAAACACGACGAAAAAGGTAGAGGCATTGATTTAGGGAGTACCGGGGGTTCGAATCCCTCTCCATCCGCGACTCACTGGTCTAGCTCCATGGCACCGAAAATGTTGAAATTGCCGAAACCTCATGCCAACATTTCCCAGATGTCCAATCCCTTACTAATAAGATAGAAAGACTACAGGTACGAAATCCGGGTTTCTGCGTTCAGTCAATCTACGCAGAGTGGATGAGACAGAGCATCTTTCTACTTATTCATGAAATCCCACGCCCCCGCCTTTGTCGAAACCGTATCCTCTAGTATGGAAGTGGAAGTCAGCGCATAATGTAAGTACTCCTTCCCATTTACCTTAAAGCCCTCAGGCTGCTCTATGTACACTTCTTCCTCAATGATCCCATTAAGGAAGGCTATCTTCACATCCATCTGATGTATCCTCCATCCTGAAACTAAGGACATAATTGCTCTAATGGAAGTGTACCCGGCGACTGAAGCTAATGTGTCCTCATAGTCCACTGCCTCTTTCTGGGATAACCCTCTCGCCACGCCTTGAACTTCTCAATGCTGCCTCTGCTGCATGCTTGATTTTGTAGAGCCACTTGGAACTGACTATCGATTTCCCCTCCGATCTTGGCACTATGTCCCAAACATCATTCTTAATGCTGGAAGGTGTACTCCACCATGGCATCCCGCCAGACCTGTTGGTCTACTGCCTCTTGAAAACTGGAAGGCTCGGAATCTATGATGCTGCTTATCAATTCCATGGTTTGGAAACTTCTTCGGAGGCCTGCTATCCCCAAATGTGCTCCTAGGAGCCTCTACATACTCCTGAGCATCCCTCAATGTCTGTGTGAACCATCGAGGTCTTTGATATAACTAGAAGGGGTTAATGTTTCCTCCTCCTTAGAGAAAGCTATTGTCCTGAACTGGAAACAACTGCTGGTGTCTTTGGTGACCTTGGCTCAACCTTCGGAGCTTCCTGCTCCTCATCCTCTGTCACTGGAATAGGCTCAAGCGACTTCCTGAATGCAAAGTCCTCCTCAAACTTGACATCCCTGCTCACAACTGTCTTCCTCTGCTCTGGAATATAGACCTTGCAGGGCTTTGAAGTCTCATTGTAACCCAAAAAGAAACTCGGAGGGCTCCAACTTGGTCGTCTTCTCTATAGATGCATGGATATAAACTTTACAGCCAAAGATGCGAAAATGACTCACCTTTGGCTTCACACTAGTGAATGCCTCCTCCCAAGCAACCCCTTTTCTTCAGCCCTGTGCTAGGGTTATTATGCTGCCACAGAACTGCTCACAGTCCATGCCCCAACAGTGTGCCCTAGTGCTGCTGCACTGTCTTGCAATCTAGGCCCAGCTGAGAAAAACATCTCTTTCTGCTGGAACAAAGAGTAGTACATGCTGCTACATACTCCTTATTCATGGATTCAAATCTGCCTAGGTACAAATGCTGGAAATGGTTGCAAGCTGCCACAAGATTGCTTTAGTACTGCCCTTGGGTTCACCACCTAAGACTGCTGAGTTTACTTTTTCTTTTGCAGGTCACCCGAGGAAGGGTACAGTGCTAGGGTTTTGACTGACTGAAAGCTCTCCAAAATCTGTCCATAATTGCGCCCTAAAAGACACTTCAATAGCCTTTTCTTACTGTCATGGTTTGCTCGATCTTTGTAGGTCGTGATGGGGGCCAGAGTTGCTACCGTCCACATACTGCAATAAAATGCCCATAAAATGCCACGAACAGCCCTCTGATATGTGCCCAAAGGAATATAAAAAAGGGCTCTTGGAATCTGCCATAAACATTGTCACAGAACTGCTGAATGTAGTTAGGGTTTGATGGCTTTGCATGTCCTGCACTTTATTAGCAGTCAATTCCGGAAAGTTTGAGGGGAGGTTTTTGACAGGTGCAGACAATATAATATAATCTGAAGATGAATCCGGTATCATCAGGAAAATCTCTGGGCTTTGTCGTTCACAGGAGGGGAATCGAGATCGATCCCTCTAAAATCAGGGCAATTCAGGAGATGCCGAGGCCGGTGACAGTAAAACAGTTTAAGAGTTTCCTAGGAAAAGTTTCTTACATCCGCCGCTTTATCCCCTATCTGTCTGAGAAAGTCCGTCCACTCATGTACCTCTTGAAGAAAGATGCTAAGTTTGTCTGGGCAGAGCACTGCGAGCAAGCACTTCTTAAGATGAAGAAGGAACTCTTGTCGCCGCCGACTCTCATGGCACCTATCCCAGCCCAGGTAAGCCTATAATTTTCTATTTTTCTTCTACCAGTAAATCTATTGGTGTTCTCCTTGCCCAGCAGGATGAACAGGGAAGAGAAAGGCTAGTTTACTATTTGAGCAGAGTGATGCAACCGGCAGAGACTCGATACCGAAGGATCGAGAAGGTGTGCTTATCTTTGGTATTCGCTGCTCAGAAGTTGAGGAATTCTCTACTCGCTCATCCAGTGCAACTAGTGACCAAGTCGGACCCTATCAAGTACATGTTGACTCAACCGGCATTGTCAAGGAGAACCTTCATATGGCTATTAAAGCTCTCAGAGTGCAGATCTTACTTGCACCCCACAGAAGGCGATCAAAGGGCAAGCGATGGCAAATCTACTAGCGCCGGTGCTGGACAGCGAGGAAGTGTCAAGCGACCTGCCAGATGAGGAAGTCTTCGTTGTAGAGGCCAAAGAATGGGAACTATACTTCGATGGATCGTCGATCTCGACTGCTCGTGCTGAGTGCTGTCGACGAGGAGGCTCGAAATCTTCTTCTTCTTGATCTGCCGCTTCCATTTCTTGTATTGTATTTCGACTCGCCTCTGTAACTTCGCGTTCTCAAGCCGTAGATTCTCGAGCTCTTCAGACATCTTGGAGAATAACTTCTTGTAGTCGATGACGTCCTCTCGCTCGGCCTCCTGAGGAGTAGGAGGAGCTTGAGGCCTTTCTGCTTACTGCGAACGAGGCTGCTGTTCTTGCTGGATTCTCTCTCTTAGAACTCGTTCCACTTCTGCCCGAATCGTCTCCTCAGCCCCTCAGACCTCTTTCACAACGAGTTGAGAGTCCCCATGTGTAGGCCCCCATGTGAATGGCTAACTCAAGACCCAGTAACAAAGCCTCGTACTCCGCCATATTGTTCGTGCAAGGGAAAGTGAGCTTGAAAGACAACTGAATCGGTTCTCCATAGGGCGGTGAGAACACTAACCCATTCTCCTTTTTATTCCTTATGTGATGCCGAACTGCTTAGGTTTTCGCGAAGGAAAATGTTTGTTTCTGAGTAGTGAACTGCGACGATAAAACAAGAGTGCAAGGGTGGCATATGTAGGTAGTCAATTTGCTAGTGGAAAGGTGGCGTATAGTAGCTACCCCGCCCATTCCTCAAAAGTGTGGGAGCACATGAGACCACCTCATTCTCGGAGTTATCCCCTCGGTAACCTTGCCCGATGCGGACAAGCGACTTCGTACCTTACCTTTCATTCTTTACTTTGGGCTAAAGGTCAGTTAGGCCACCTTGGCAGACTTCCGAATCCTTGTTTTTCAACCAGAAGCACTTTATTTATATGACTGAAGTAAAAAATAAAAAGCACTCTCTCTTTCGGACCTAACCTTGCACCGAAGGGAGAATCCCCCTAGAGAGATGATGTAGGCCTGACCCTGACCCTGAAGTGCCGTATCTCTCCCGGAGGATGCCGTATGAAGCACCTTATGAGATCTGCCTAAGTCAATTTCCTTGGTAACCCTAGAGCAGAGCTCCCTCATGATGCACCGAGTCTTTCCTCCACATTGATAAGGGGTGAATTCCCTTAATTAGTACAGGTCGGCCTAGATAACGACTACAATGGTCTAGTTTTTGGCGTGATATTCTCTACGTAATTACGCTTTAGCATCTACTTCTGGATCTGCTGTCTCTGCTACCATAGCCTTGGCTGCTGTCTCTGCTGCCCATACCTTCGTCGCTGTCTTCACCTATGCGACTACTGTCTCTGCTGCTTTTGTGAGGTCAACTACTTGATCTTGATCTGTAAAGGATACTTAGTGAGATGGTGGCTGAATAAATGATGGGTACTCGATTAACAGGCTCTGGTTTTGGATTTGTAACCAGGCGAATAGAACCTGGGACAGGAAAGAACGCGGGGCTTGACTGGTGCTGATTATGAATAAATGAGGTAAATTGAATCACCCGGCATATTCACTGGTTCTTGACCTGGAATTGGATTTGAAACAACTAGCACTGGGTCAAATGCTACTGAAACTACGGGTGCTTAAACAGATGCTTCCACTTAAACTCGGTAAACTGCAATCACCCTTGGAACCCGGCCAACTTGATCTCGATATGGACCTACTTTAGGAATTCGAATTGGAGGGCCGCCTTTGAGGATGACTTCCTTGTTCGATATAAAGGATCCTACCCTAACACAGAGAAGTAGTTCCCGCTTGAAAATCCGGATTGTGAAGGACCTCTTCAATGGATGCTAAGGTTGGGCATTGGATGTCCTATAAAGAAGGAAGCTCTTACCAGGCTCTGCCCCGGTTTCTATAGGAAGGGGTTGTTGTAGTGTAACCATCATAATTTCGACTTTCATTGCGCAAAGCAAAGATGATCCTATCTTAGCCAGGTATTGGATTGGTGCATGAAGTATATTAGCGCTTCTTGAACACCAGGATAGGAGAGTCTTAAGAAAAAGCATATATTTAGCTAGCTCTTTCACTAAGACGGCCCCTATTTCTTTCCATTGGATTTATACTTTGGGCGTTGTAAGCCTAGTAGACCTTAGAGCTAGGAACCAAGTCGTCATTGATTGGAAGCCATCCCTCTGACTAAGGAAACCTCATTGAAAGATGATTCCCATTGGCAATACGTTAGGATCACCTCCTTTAGTCCCCGGTTCTCCCTCTCCTGCACGACTAACTTAGGTCAAAAACCCCTTTCTTTCAGGGGATCGTATACATCTCGTTTCAATGAGGTTCTAAGCCTTTCTTAGGGGCTTAGATGCCTTCCGGATCCTAACTTTGGCATGTGCAAACCCTTGATTTGCTGAAGCCGTATCTTCTCTCTTTTTTTCATCTACTAAGTCCATCGATTTGTTGTGGAAATCAAAGGGACGCGTACTAGTAGACTCCACTCTACTCCGTAAGAAACATCTTTTTCTATTTTTTGGTCGTTACACTAGAGTGAGGATGGGCGGCAGGGTAGATAAAACCAATCCACACTAGTCGAATAGACAAAAGGTATAGGACTTTTCGTTAAGTCAGCAACACTTCCAAATGCCACCTCTTCCCGTCGCATCCGTCTTCAGGACGATCTAGTCACAGGGGAGAAGCACTGCAAAATCCGACCATAAAGATAAAGAGAAACTTTCCACCTCTTTTTTTCCACATCCTCATTCCTCCTTATTTCCTGAGACTTTTTCTTTTAAATGCTACGGAACCAGCTTTCCCAATCAATCAATTCAAATTAAGGGGGCGCTCCGGGGGTCAATTCCCTCGGTGCGATGGGGGAGTTTGTTCCTCTCCCTATGGCCCGGATCGTCTAAAATGAAGTACGATCAAGGTCACCTCTTAGGCGACCTGACCGGTTAAAGCGCTTCATTTAAATGCTTTAATATGGTTAGGTTTACCTAAAGTGAGTCTCTTGGTTTGAGATGCTCACTACTTAGTAACAGCTGAGTGCCCTACTAGACACTCCTTCGTGGGGTGGCTGTGATCGAGTCCGATGTTCTGTTCTGTCACAGTGTGACTTATTTTATCGAGATCTCTGTTAATTTCTGGATCTCCTGATGAGGAATCGGTGGAGAGTCCAGCCCCAGGTTGTGATTCCCTATCGATCGCTTCTGAAAGGGGTGAAGGGCGACCTGAAAGGAAATTAGTTATGAGAACTTTATTTGATAAGTTACTTACTTTGACACCCATCCGGTGGCAGAGAGTATTGGAAGACTCTCGGGTGATGGTTACTATCTTGAAAAAGATGGTCCTCCTCACCCTGGACGGCTATACTAAGGAAGTTTGCATAGCAGGCTACCTTTTCTGCAAGAAAGTTCGACATCTGGTTAAGGGATCAGGACTTCTCTTCACCGCCTTGTATTTGAAGCAATGTAGTTCATCGCTCCAAACGTACTATGGCGGTTGTAAGAAATCTCCTGAGCTCTTGCCAGTGCCGATCTCTCTCACTAGGTCCGGGTGCCCTCGCATAATCCCGTCCTTTCATAGGAGGATGATTTATAAGAGGGATGATAAAGCCGATCTGTTGGTTAAGTTATACTTGTCTTTCTTCACACTTAGTAAATTGATTAAGCTGTGTCCAAAGATAAGTAAGAAGACTTTTCAGTCTATAACCCAACCGGATCAAGTTGCGAGTTTTATTGGTATTATTAAGGAGAAAATACCTGATCTCGTCAACCGATACCTGCCCGGAGTCTCCACCATTCCCTTAAACCAAGGGATTTGGGCTTGATATGCTTTCTCTTCCATTTCTTGAAAGAATGATTCTTCTTAGGCGGGAACCAGCAAAATAAGATCTTCGGGGACGTGAGATGCTGGAAACTTTAGATTCTTTTAGATGTCACTGGCCATTGAATAGATATTGAGGCTCTCTCCTCATCTGCTTTTTCTTCTTTTGATTGACTCCCAAACCATGAAATGGGCTCAAAGGAAGACAAGCAAATCCACGGACTTGCTCGATTTAGTGTGCCTCGCCTATTCTATTACAAATTGGTGGACTCGAAAGGCGTTCAAGACGCGAACTAAGAGAAAGTGGGCAAGACGCCAAGCAACGAACTTCTAGCACGACCTTGTTGGAGTTCAACCCTCCAGGTTAGCCATCAAACTCAATCCCATGGAAGAAGTCAAACCCAGTGCGAATTCCAGGATTCGAATCAGTTCACGACGCGACGTCTCATTCATATGAAAAGCATTTCAGTGTGATAACGGTTCTTCTCATCATCATCTGAAACCAAGAAATCAGAGAAAGATAGTTCAAAGAAGAATCTGAAAACCAAGAAATCATATAAAGAAGGGGCCAATCCGATCCCGCCAGTCTTGGATTCCTTGCCCAAGTGAGAACTGTGCCCCGCGCTTCTCGCTCAATAAGGGAGATGCTTTCGCGTCCTTCATGCCCGATTTCTTCGATTTTTGGGTTCTCAAAAAGGTCTCTTTGGAAATCTCTTTTATGTGATGAACTTATCTGCCTCCCCGAAGCAGGATAGTGCGCCTGCGAATGACGCTACCCCGTGTGTGGCATGAGAATCCCTCTCAGAGGATAAGAGGCTAAAGGGAAGCCTAGATTACGCCTATTAGGAGATGGACGAATATCTCTTCTATTATCAATGTCTGTAATGAGAAAATCTCTTTTAGAGGCTTTCACGTCAAATCCAGTCAGTGACAGAATGGATTTCGATCAAACTCGTTTTCTCGTCTGCTCCTGTGATTCTTCCTCCAACCTGTGGAAAAAAGACTTTGTCTTCCTTTGTCATAGATTTCCATTTCTAAATCAAAATCTGAAATTGATCTTCAATCTGAGAATCTATCTCAAATATCTCATTGAGGGTAAAGATTAGTCTCAAAGGGAAAAGCTAGGAGTCAGGTCAACCGAAAGCAAAGTGGAAAGCCTCGAGTCAGTTCCGATGGTTTCATCATTCCTTCTGCTTTTGATATCCGTCTATCAATAATGATTTTAGTGAAGAAAGTTCACTGAAAGAGCTCGGATTCAAATAATACAAGCTTGAAGTTGAGGTCAACAAGCCGGGTTTACTGTTCTTTAATTCGTCGAGATGGTGTTGGTGTTCCGTGTACTTTCATTAGTACTATATCGAGACCAGTCAGTAACATGACTAATTCGACTGTCTGCTTTACTGAACGAACTCTAATGCTCTATCAGTCGCTTGGTTGAGACAAAGGTTCTGCCCTAAAAGTGTCCTACTGGACCGGGTAAACAGAGGTGATGTCCACTTGCTACTTCTAGAGCAGTAGAGTGAGTGAAGTGAACTGACAGTCGACTGAACTTAGCGATAGATTGAGTGAGCACAGCAACCTATCTGACTGCGCTTGAAGTTAACAGACTTGATTAGTAGTCTCGGGCCCAGGTTCTCTACTAGAGACGGGTGATTTTGCCGCTGACGAATTCGAGGTGAAACTGATCTCTCAGTCAGCTAGTTAGCTTTTCTCAGTCAATCTGTCGTGCTTGAGGTTCAGGTACGTTCATTGGGGAGGAATATAGGATTTGTTCATAAGATTTCCCTTCATAAACTGACTTGATTGATGCAACTTGGATATGAGACCACAAAACGGAATGTTTTTCTTTCTATTTCGACAACTGGAACAAAAGAATAAGAGCTGGTTTAGGGGCTAACTGCTATGACTATGACAAGAACAAGGGAACCACTAGAGTAATTAGTTTGATTGGCCAACTGCACCTAAGATGACTGAGAACAAGGCAGGGGAACTACCCGATCAAAGAGTCTTCCTTCTGCGCCCGGTTCACTCCCTAGGATTGAGGTTGATTGGCTTGTTCAAGGCAAGGTACCAAATGAGAAGCAGCACTTCCACTGCTAGGACTCTTCACACAAGACAAGACGGTCGGGCTGACCCAAGGGATCAATCAACTGGGACTTCTCCCTCTCGCTCTCTTCTCATTGGATTCTTCTCATTCCACTTTGAAATAGGAACAACAACAACAAGAAGATGGCGCACGCGGGTGCTAGTATAAATGCTGCACCTCTAGTGGTTTCCTCCGACGAAGCTGCCTTTGTTTTTGATGCCGAAGCTGTCGATGTTGTTTCTTTGGTGACCTTTCCCCGTTCCACAGTGGGCTAGCCTCAATAGAAATTCTCTTGCCACTTTCTGTAGTGAGAAAAGCTCTTTGATAGGCTTTCACGCCAATTCAGTACTCGTAATCAACGACTTCGATAAAAGGGCCGAAACCTGGCCTAGGAGCAAAAAACCTAAACACAGAAGAAGCGCCTTCAAGCTTAGCCCGCTCACTCCTACCCGTTCAGTCCTAGCTGTCTGTCCTTGCTTGGCTTGCCTGCCTGGTTCTTCCTGTTGATTCGGGAGACCTCAGAACTACAGACCCGGCTTATTAGCGTGCCTATCTATTTTTTTATTTTACTTCGAAGAATTCGTTCGAGAGGCTTCCGTGCCTATCTAGTTAGTTAGTCAGTCCTTTCCCGGTTCCTAGACCGCGGGCCGGGTCACTCCACCACACCAATCAAGTTCCCAAGCGCCTGAAAGCCAACCCTGGTCACTCCGACCCAGACCCCGCCTCTACAAGCCTTTCTCATTTCACATATACGGAATTTCGGCTATGACCAATGCCCCACTTGTAGAAGTTACTTCTTACTATGAGAAACGTCAAACAATACATTAGGAAAAAGATTGAAAGCCGTCATCCTGGATCTGGTCGAAAGTGATCCTTTCTTTGTATTCCCTGGGGAGTTCCCCACTCCGCTAACGCTATGACGTAGAAGTGACTCCTGCACTATACGGCTACGCTCTAACGCTCGACCTTAACCAGTTCAATGTAACGTGAAAACGCCGTGGAGACTTTGACCGCCAAGTCCGCCCTCCTTCGTCTACTTTATTCTACCATATATGTCCTACAACTTGTTTCCGCAATTCTTTTCTAGTTCTTTTTTCTGTGATACACGGAACGTGCAAGCCAGGAACGACGAAATAGATAGCCTGGTTGAATAATGGAATCTGATACCAAATTGTTGAACTTGTGACGTAACATGAAACCTATTCATAACATCTTTGAACTCTTCCTGCCTCTCCCACTTGTTATCAAAGTAGGTATTGACCCTTTCCTGAACCAGAATGTTTCTGGCACAACAGAAGAAGATAAGTGGTTTGACTTTAGAAGTCAAAGTCTAATTCCGAAGAAAGACTGTTCTCTGCTGACCGAAGCCGGCGCCACTACATTTCCAAGATTCTACGTTCCCGATAATAGGCTATCTGTTCCTTGATCTCTAAGATATTTCATATCAAAGAGAAAGAAGCCACTCAGTCATAAGGAGAACAGTTCCTTTCTATGAAGTAATTCCTTCAGTTGCACTACTAAGGTACTTACTATGAGATAGAAAGGCCCAACCATTCCTTTAGATAATCAATACCTAATAGACTCCCCATTTCTTTGTCTTAACCCCGCCAACGCGAGATCTTTATTCTTCGTGATATCCAGTAGCCGGGAATCAATCTATCCTTCCTGCCCTTGAGCGGGCCTCAAGGCGACCGATACCTTTGAAACCAAATAGCGAGGTAAGAGGAAAAGCAGCACACGCAGGCAAGAACTTCTACAACCATCTTAGCTGTCAGGCTTGACCCGCTGCTTGAGAGCCTCCTTCAGACCAGTGATTATCTGAGACCTCACCTCGGTTAAAAGAGGTCGATTGTGCGAGAGTAGGAGTAGAGATCGATAATGCGACAGTATCCACATCAACAGCAGATTTCTTGCAAACAAGCAATTCGCACAGTTACATTAGCCTTTACAGATGCTTCCATCAAAAGAATGAAATGATTGGGTAGACAGACTGCACTTATGAATGGTTTCATTGCCACAGCATGGAATGTTAGCGGTCGCAATCCCGATACCAAGACCTGTGAAATAGCGGACGCTTCCCCGATACAGTCAAGTAGACCACTACCGGACGAGGTTCCGACATTAGAGAGGTTGGATTAGCTTAGCTGAGCCGAGTCCCCACAGCCAAAAGGGTTTAATTAGAATCTTGGAAGTCCTAGTTGGGCTACTTTCTCAAGAGATCAATTCTCAGGCCATGTTCACTAATGAAAAACAGGAGTTCTGGGCCTAGGGAATCCACTTAGTGCTCTCTCTAACATTGGTTTCAGAGCCCAAACCATGCCATTTAAGCAAACTTCCGATTATTCTCGCTTTGACGCCATCCAATCCATGCTTTCCCCCTACTGCCATCCGCCCTTCCACCCTACTAGCGCTACTAAGCTCGGAAGCCAACTCACTTATCGAGCTAAGAGCGCACTAAAGAACGCTTATTGAATTGAACAAACTAAAGCCCTTGGTATTGGATTTGTAACTGCTAACCGGGGTTCCTATGCTGGCACCAGGTTCTACGAGCCCAATCCCCTGCTGCTAGGCTGCTTGCTAGGCTCGTCAGGAGATAGAATCCTTTGTTTGTGCCCTATAAGCATAAGGCCCTGTTCACCGAGGAGCAATTACCATGCTGGCACCGGATTCGCAAAGGGGAATTACATATGTGACCCGCCTTCTACGAGCGAAATCTACCACCTGTGACCCACCTTTTTCTTCCTACCAAGCTTTCGAATTGCTACGGGTGGACGGACCCAAAAATGACTCAATGAATCTCAGTGATCTAAACAAATGAGCCCACCAAGTGCTACGGGTGCATTATGACAGATGCGCATTTCCGGCTTGCTACTAGAATCCTTCTGTTCCCATAGTCCCCCGGTGCAGCAGGCTGCTCAGATGTCATAGGGTATATCGTCTATAGAAAGAATTTGTGCTTTTACTGAAAAGCGGCCAATGCCTATGTCTTTTTCTCCGTTGCTGGATCGACTGAAATTGAGTTACCTGCCTCCGTTGAATGGTAAAAAAGCCGGAAAATGCTAGTAGTATGTACATATTGATCGATTACATTAGCGCTTAGGATCTTCTCTATCTCTGCCGCCTGGGCTCTGACCCTTGCCCCTCCCTTTTGAATGATTCAGTGTAATTTATTGTCACACTCTCTCTAGACCCAACCACGGCCCTCTGTTCAATTACCTCTTCTTCTACTCGAGCCTCGGCAGAGCGTTTTTGATCTCATTCGTATTCTAACGAATTATAAAGGACTCTTTCATATTGCACCGGTGCTGGAAAAGATTTGACTCTTCCCTACCGAGACAACAGACACTCTTCAACGGATCCTCCTTGAATCAACTAGTAGATCACCATTTCTTAAGGTTTCGTACTACTACTCAAGTGATACGTGAATTTCTCAGGAGAAGTCTAGCTAACCGGAAGGAAATCGTGAGACAGTTCGGTTCTCTAGACCCATCTGCCGCCCTGGAGAAGGGGCGCGGTGTTTAAATTGTTGAACCGGAAATGAGTTGGAAAGGAGTGGAACGAAAGCAGACAAGTGAAGACCCAAAGAGAAAGGCTTATGACTAAACACTACCCGGAACGAAGCCCAATCGATTCGAGTCGGTCAGTCGAACAAACAAAGACTATAGTTCGCGATCAAGTCGTTCGCTTCTATAGCGGTTCGGAATTATTTATAAATCTGTTTGTTCAATTGATCCATCAAGGAGAGAAGGGAGCAGGGGTATAAGTAGGGGCATCTTGAATGGGATGGCTTTTCTGGATGTCCCAGAAATGAGGCCTCCAACCCTATGTTATAGCCTTCATGCCCTCGATCCGACGGTCCCCATTCTCCCACTTGGCAAGCTGCTACTGTGAACAACAAAGTAAAGGATGCTTTCAGAAACCGTCTAGGTTCTTCCTAGGAGGATTCCTTCTTTCTGTCCTATTGAGAGGATGATCCCTGGCTATCGCCTGTGGTGTTAGATTAGAAAGGTGACCACATCTAGTTCCGAGGTTGGCCTAACCTAACTTGATGACACGCTTATAGAGTTTTCCGACCTGAAATGCTGCGTAAAGCGTCTTTCTTGCTCGGTGATCAGTCAATGAAGTCATTCTCGCTGTCCTTCTTCCAACCGATTGGACGGAGCTTTGGGCTAGGTTGGGCACACAATTCGCTTTCCTTCCTATGAACTAACGGATTAAGCATTATGCGCCAAAGAAGGAAGGTCTTTTTTTCTTACATAAGGTAATCTTTTCAAGGAATCCTCTTCTAAGGCTGTCTTTAACAAGAGTCCTCGCTCCTCTTCTCTTAAAAAAATCTATTCTAGCTACCTTTCCCCGATCTCCTAGGCTCACGCGTATCCCTTTTCTGACTATCGGACTATCAGTCTCTCTTCTTTTTCTTAAGAGAGTCCGCTATCTCCTATAGCTTTCTAAGAATATGGAGCCAATGAGAAGCCCTCTCAGGCTTAGGACTTCCCATTCCCTTCCTTCGAGTCTGACTAGCTATTAGGAAACTATCCGAGTAGCGCACTATCTTCTTTCCTAATCTTTTTTCTCTTAATAGGTAATAGGAAGCTCTTACTGTCTATAGCTTTATACCACGATGGCATTAGACCCATTAGAATGCATTATTTGTAGCCGCCATCTTTCCACTGACCCCTATCTAGTAGGAGGGCTTTGGAATATTGGTTACTGGGGATTTTTCTTACCCTCTCCTAGTAGCGTACAGGCGAAGGGCTGAAAGTGAATTGAGAACAGAACGTCTTCCTACATTCCTTCAATGAGTTAATGAGGATGTTGAACTTTTTTGTATAAAGTAAAGTGAGGACAGTCTTCTTTGATTTGGCTCAAGTAAGGAGAGAAGAGGCTCAACTGTGTTGGAGACGAGACTCGTGAACCATCTACTCCCGGGGAACTTCAAGTCAGAGAAACTACGACCGATCATCTTCATCAAGACTGCTACCTCCCATGCTCAGCGACTTACCTCCTCCTGGGGTACACCAACTGTTACTGGGATGCGGTGGTTCCACCACAGACAACGGTCACAAAAGAAAGGAAGAATCTTAACGTTCCGGCGATGGAAAGGCTTCCGGGGAACGAGGACAACCTGATGATCTTCAAGGGTGCGAAGAACTTATCGAAAGTGCGTCTAAACGTGCACTCCATGTTACAGTTAGGTCGGGGAATTCTAAATCACGTGCTAAACCAAGAAGCAACTCTCTCAGTAATTTAGGCCTGGGGCCTGGTTGGTTAGAAGACCATTTTGCAAACATGGATTTAGGACAACGACTCTGATGAGACTCTTAACACCCCTCTCAACATCCTTGCCTGGAATTGTAGGGGGGCTGGCAATAGAAACTTCAAGCGCTCTATCTCTTATATCATGAGGATCCATAAACCAAACCTCATGATTATAACTGAGACAAGAATGGGAGGAGACCATGCACTAGATGTCATCACATCCCTCGGGTTTGACGGCTATGAAAAGGTTCATGGGAGGGGGAATTTGGCTTCTCTGAGATAGGAATGTGATCAAGCCGGATGTCATCTCCAAGTCGGATCAGCAGATCTCAACAATTGTAAAGGTATTTCCTCACAATACCCAAGGGCTCCTTTCTTCAATATATGCTAGTCCAAACCTTGATAATAGGCTGCTTTTATGGGATCTCCTAAAAAAGATGGCGGAGAATTTCCTTGGTTTTTAATTGGTGATTTCCACAGATAAATAAAGGCAGGAATGCACTATTATTGAAAAGACGGGAAGAAGGACTAGCGTACGGATTGACTTGATTGATTCCTTACCAGAGAAGAGATAGGTAATCAAGATTGTTAAGCTATCTATATAACTCTGAAAGGGAAGAAGTCTTTCAACAAGCAGAGATTCGCTCCTAAGGCTGAAAAGAAAGCATTTTTCCATCTTTATTTTCCTATCGTAGCTCCGCTTGAACGAGCTCTTGATTGCTAAAGAGAGATGCTCGTATAGACTGAGGCCAGATAGGAGCGATTGGCTTTAGCAGATGAGCTACTAACAAGGGATGAGCTACTAGGCACCAGCTTGAAGAGAGTGACTTACTCAGCAATACTAGAAGCAAGCAACTCCTCAAGGAAGAGAATCTCAGTCTTTTTCGCCCCGTCATTTTCAATGCAAAAGCAAGAGAGAGAGGGGACAGATACGACCGGGTAGGACTTATTTTATTAAGACCAGAATGCTAACTTAGCGATAGCGTGTTAGAGTTTCCCTAAGACCTCAGACCCTTGACCGATTGAAGCGCTTAGAGCAATTGGAAAGTTTGCCATAGACCGAAAAGACCTATACAGGAGATAGCTTACAGTTGATACCCTTTAATGACCCATCTTTCCTTGCATTTCTGTTGCTAACTTGGGTCCAACCATCACTGGAATTGGCTTTGACTATCTCATTCTGGATTTCAGAACCTGACCCATCATCCTTGTTCAGGCTAGAGCGCGGAACCCAGCCCATTTTAGCTTTCACATAACCTTTTGGACATGCTTTTGCGAGATGACTAAACACCATACAGTGGTGGCACTTCTGAGGCTTCCATGTATACTCCACCCCAACTGTAATCACCTCTCCATCCTCGAACTCCACCGGGCTAGAGAGATGGAACTACTGACTTCCTCTGCTTGATCTTCTCTTGCTCGAGTCCTAGGAGCTCTTCCTCTAGACGGTGCGTAAGAGTACTTAGTTGGAATTATTACAAAGAGTAAGATAAAGAGTAGTGTACTTTTGCTCGCAAGGGCTATTGGTCAAGCGCCCTTCTCTCGCGGATCAATCGCGAGCCCTTCTCTATCTCCTGCTGATGCTAAGGTTAGCAGCTCTGCCCTGTCCTTTAATCACTCTCTATGGTCCCGTAAGAAGGCGTGTTCAAGCTCTCTTCTAGATGGAAGCTGAAAGAGTCTCTCAAATAGACTTTCTTTTCGACCAGAATTTCACTTTCTTTAGATCGCAAGTCAGTCTTTTAGAGTCCTTTCCTTAGTAGCAGGATCCTATCATAGGCGCACTCAGTTGAGTCTAGTTCAGGAGTGAAGGAAGGCTCCAAGTCAGTTTATTCAAGCACTGGGAATCAATCGCTCTGAGGTCTACTCTTCTGGTAGTACGAGCTCGCCATAAAGAATTGACTGTATGGAATTTCGTCGCTTCTGATCCGCGGTGGAGGCAACAGCAACAAATGGAACCCTCGAACAGCTCTTGGGTGGGAAAGGGTCTGACCTCCCGAACTACCAGCCCTCATTTGAGCAAAGGGTTTGTAGCATGAGTAACCGATCGAAGGAACGGGAAATCGGACCTCTCGCGTCGTCTAATGTCGTATGTATGAACCTCGCCTAGCTTATCTGTCTTCTGCCATGTATTCTTGTGATGGTTGGCTTCTTGCCTCTGCTTTCACCGGCGCTCGCCTTATGGTTCTTAGTCCTCTTTCTCCGAGATGTCGTGTTCGATCAATAGTTATATGCTTAACACATGCAAGTCAAAGACACTGGAGATCTATTCTTTGGAGAGTTTGCTTGAATACGGATTGAAGTGCGTTTTCGGGATAGATCAAATGTTGACTAACGTTTCTCTTTATACGTTGTTCCAAACCTGCCGCGAATAAAATAAAATTAAAATAAAGTAGAGCTGCTATGGTGATTGGATGGAAACAGATATATAGAAAGTGTGCAGTGAGGGATCACAATAAGGAGTCTCCAAAGCAGTACTGCGGTACTAGTCCATGACTACCATTTCTGGTATGCCCGCTGCTTCGTTCACAATTACGGACAATCCATCCTATCTTTATTGAGCCAGAAATGAAGAATTACTGAAGCTTTCCCTATTTGAAGTCTTGATTCGAGCTGGTAGAATGGGATGCTTGCCTCGGCAGTTGGGTACTGACTGAACCCTCAACACGCCTGCAATATAAAGTGGATAATATAGATGACCAAGAGAAGAGGGGAAGGAACGATGAAGTTCGCTTCAAGATGTTGTGATTAACTAATACTGGGCTGGGCTCCCCTTAAGGAAGGGCCAGCAATGGTTGTGAAAAGATCCTGCTAAAGAAAAAAACTATTCCCGTTATAAAACTACCAAAGCTACCTTGTCTACGGAAGAAAGGTTGAACGTGCACTAGCGAGTTGCCCGATAGGGTCAAGGCCTACTCGGGGGTATTATCCCATTAGGGTAGAACCCACTAATACGCACCTTTCCTTTATTTGATTGCCGATTCCTTTAGGAAAGCTGTCATTTGCTTTATTTACGATGCGGTACCAAGGAATCGAACCCTGTAACTCTGCCATTGAACCCAGAAAGGGCACTTCTGGCAGTCAGACCAGAATACCGCCTTCTTCTACCCTTTGAGATTGGGAGCCTAGTGAGTGAACCAAGGAATCGTTAAGGTCATTTCTTTACTGACGTAATTTTAGCGATACACACACTATATCAGGTTTAAGCACTTCATTATTAGTGGCCCTTCCTTCCTCTTAAGGAGAGACATCCATGAAAGGAAAAGTAGCCGGTCACTCAAGGAGGGCATTATGGCTTTGACTTCCTCTTCGAAAAGCATCCCCCGGTTTCCCGGCGAATCGACCCCGATTCGCTGGTTTAGAGGTCAATTCCCCGAGTCAACTTCCTCCGGGAAGCCTAAACGATGAACCCGGCGAACGGAAGAGGAGTAGGGCCTTACTATTTGATTGGCTTTTTCCGTTATCCAGGAGGGCAGGCCAGTCTTCACCTACCTTGCCCCAACCTTTTAGTTCAGATCTAAAGCCTACGTGATCTCCTTTCCCAGTGCCGTTCCCCTTTCCTGCAGCATCAATTGGTTTTCGAGTGGTTACCGAAGAATCAATGGGTTACCGAAGTTAGCTATGGTGGGCAATAGTCTTGATGGTAGGCAAGAGTAGGCTTGTAGGTCAGGCTTCACAGGTCATAAAGCGGTCAGGGTTAACAGGCTTAGAATTAGTGCTAATGAATGCCGCTGCTTATGAATGGTGGCTCTGCCCAGTACTTAACGCAAACGTGCCATAAAAAGATGTGAAAGTGTCTCACAAAACCTTTAATTAATCAATGAGGCACATCCCCCTAAGGGTTAGTCCTCGCTCCCCCGCCTCACTGCATCACTCAGTAGACAGGAAGCTCACACACGCACACCCACAAATTTTTACTTTCTTTAGTAATGCCGGGTTGCTAGAGATCCGAATGCCGGAAACCACCCCGATCCCTTCCGAACATGGCAAAAGATTGGAAAGTAACCCTTTTTACCCACTCCATCAATTCTTTCATTACTGCAAGTTCGCTAATGGAGTTTACAGGCAGGCTGTTCCGTTCAGTTCAGCATGGATCCTCACCAGTTTAAGTCCATCTAACTTCCGCTTAATTGGGCTGGTGCCCCGTGGCGCGGGCGGTTCATATTGGTTAAATGGTGTGGTGCTTCTTTGGTGCGGTCGATCCTCACGCGGGTAAGCACATACCGAGGACATCGCAGAACATGAGTAAGCTCTGCCGAAAGATCATAAGGGCAGTCACTCCTACTTAGCCCCTCATGTCTGGTCTTACATATTTGATTTTCAACCAACACTGCTCCAAGTAGCAGAGCAAGGGAGCAACCTTCGAAGGACCAAATCTGATTAGCCGAACAGATTTTGTCACTCTCACGTTCCCGAACGGGTTCATCAACTAGTGATTCTATCCATTCTTAAGAAGAATAAAATCTTCTTGATAGTTCATTTGAGAACTGAATTAGTTCCTCCCTCTCCTGTGGTTCGTTGGGATCAGAACTTTTAATTCTGTAGGAAATGCTACTTTGATTCCCTGAGATTGGAATCCGTCCTAATTGGACTTTTCCTGATCAGCCATGTCTCCCGCCGGTAGCGCTCCAACCAAATCATTTCGCCTTTTGGTTACCTCATGTAGAGGTCCTCCACGGGCGTTTGCCGCGCCTTGCAAACGTTTTGACTACGGTAAGGTGGGAGCTAAGTGACACCACCCAAGAAGCATCGATTGACACCTGACACCCGTAGCCGTGTGCTCTCTCTCGCCCCGTAGAGTTCGCTACTTATCAGGTGAAACCTTTACCTAATTGCAGGAAGGTATAAGTGGAAATTCTGTAATCTCCACGGGCCGCGCGGTGTATGAGAAAAAGAGCACCCAGCTCTCCCAACGAGTGACTGACAAACGTGAAGAAGCTACGCTCTGGCTTGGATTCGACCAGGTCTTCACTTAAAGTAAAGTAAAGTAAAGGCAGATTTTTCATTTGAACGGATTCTATTAAGCCAGGTAGTGGACTGGCAGATCCGATTCCGAGTTCCGTTCTTGCAGATCCGGGCAGATAAGTTGGTGAGCCATATATACGATGCATTCTTTGCAACGAGTAACAAATCAATTGGGGGTTAAGATCAATATAAACCCAACTAAGTGGAGAAAGGCATAGGTAGTAGTGCAAGTGATCTGTAGGTGCGTCATAAGTAGTAGGTGCGTATTCGTCCTCTTATTATATTAAGGTAGTCCCTCAGATACTTGGCGTTAAAGACCATTACATCTGTCTCCGTGCATCCAGTAACCATGCAAGATGGGCTCAGACGAGGGCTCGTAGTGAGTTTAAAGTGCCGTTTATTCCCGGCTTTGCTGCTCCGTTTGATGAAGGAAGGCGGGCACTTCTAAATCGTCTCAACCACTTGATCAACGCCCTCCTTATACCCATTTAGGTACCCGGAGAACCTTTTGATAATGTCTTCGCTAGGCACTCCAGTCACCATAGAGATTGCTCGGCATAAAGCATGATCCCCTTTGACAAACTGTAGAAGCTGCATGATATTTCGACATGGCCCGTAATAAGACAAAGGGCCCCGTGCAACCTATTTTTACCTAGAGGTTAGGGTATATGCATCATGACCTATTCTCCGTCTCTCCCTCCAGCTTGTCTCAAGGAAGCCCTTAAGCCTTAGCTTTTGGATAACCCTGGCCATGGGCACGTTGATCCTTATGGTTCCACCTAATTGCAGCCTCTAAAATGGAGAATTCACATTTTGTTC